AGTTTAAATTTTAAAAAAATGCTTTTAGCTCCGGAACACGAACAAGTAAGAATTGATTCAGAACATAGAATCAAAATTTTAAAATTTTTATCCAATGCAGTTAGAATTATTCCCAACAATAAAACAATAAAAAAAAAAATTATTGAAATAAAAGAAATTTATAAAAAAGTTCCGCGATGGTCATACAGATTAATTACCGAGTTGGAACACGAGTCCGGCGAAACCTTGGGAACTGGGGCAGGGGATCCTGAAATTCGTTCAAGACCCACCAAACGTGTAGTCATTTTTACTAGCAAAAAGACAAAAAAGAGTCGTGATCAAAAAGAAAATCCCGTGATTTTGACAACTTTTTCAAACACAAATTCGGATTTTCGTCGAGAGATAATCAAAGGAACTATGCGTGCTCAAAGACGTAAAGTAGTTACTTGTAGATTGATGTACCAAGAGCCGATCAGCCCCCTTTTCGCGGGGGAAGTCCTCAACGGATTCCAAAAGATTTTTTTTGAGGTTTTTTACACTATATGTGATATTTTTGAAAATATACAAATAATTTTTAGAAATTTGATGTGGCCAAACCCAGAACTCACAACTTCGGAAGAAAAAACGCCAGAAAAACATGAGAAAGAAACAAAAAAAGATAAAAAAGAAAAAGAGGATATGAAGGATCTGGCACGTGTAGAAATAGCAGAAGCCTGGGATACTATGGAACATGGTCAACCAGTAAGATGCTCCTTATTACTAACCCACTCTTTTCTTAGAAAATATATTATATTTCCGCCATTGATAATAGTTAAAAATATAATCCGTATGATATTATTTCAAATTCCCGAATGGTCCGGGGATTTCAAGGATTGGAAGAAAGAAATGCATGTTAAATGCACCTATGGCGGAGTTCCATTATCCGAAAACGAATTTCCAAAAAACTGGTTAGAAGAGGGTATGCAGATTAAGATAATGTTTCCTTTTCGTTTGAAACCTTGGCACCCATATAATCTAGGAGTTCCTGATAATGATCCACAGAAAAATAAAGATTCACAAAATGATTTTTGTTTTTTAACAGTTTTTGGACTGACAACTGACCGACCTTTTGGTTCGGGTAGAAAACCAAACCTATCATTATTTTTTGAACCCATTTTTAAAGAACTCAAAATAAAAATTAGAAAATTTAAAAAGAAATGCTTTATAATTTTAAGAGTTTCAAAAGAACAAAAAAAACAGATCCTTAAAAGTACTCACTTTTTAAAATTAAAAGAAATAAAAAAAAAGTATTTCGAAAAAATAAAAAAAATAAAAGTAGATGAATTGAGTCAAATTAAAAACGATTCGATAATAAATAATTTGCCCATTACTGACTCGGCCATTCAAAAGGAATCCCTAGATTTTACGAATTATTCATTGACAGAAAAAAAAATGCAGGATCTAACTGATAAAACAAACACAACCCTAAATCAAATCCAAAAAATAAAAAAAGAAAAAAAAAAAGTATTTCGAAAAAAGCTTTGGCAAAGATTAAAAAGAATAAATATTCGATTAATCCGCAAATCACATTATTTTATAAAATTTTTCATTGAAACGATAGACATAGATATCTTTTTATGTATCATTAATATTCGTAGATATATTAGTAATATTCGTAGAATCAATACACAAACTTTTATTAAATCAACAAAAAAAAACTTTAATAAATACATTAAAAGAAATCAAGAACGAATTGATAAAAAAAATAAAAGTGAAAAGTTAATTGACTTTATTTCGAGTATAAAAGAGTCACTTTATAATACGAATATTAGTAATGAAAATGCAACAACTTTTTGTGGCTTATCCTACTTTCCCCAAGACTATGTATTTTACAAACTCTTACAAACCCAATTGTTTAACTTATCTAGATTAAAACCTGTCTTTGAATATAAAGGAACTTCTCTTTTTATTAAAAATGAAATAAAAGATTATTTTGGTGAAACACAACAACTTTTTAATTCTGAATTAAGACATAAGAATTGTAATAATTCTGGAATGAATCAATGGATAACTTGGTTAAAGAATCATTATCAATATCAATATGATATATCTCAGATTAGCTGGTCTAGACTAGTCCCACAAAAATGGAGAAATAGATTAAATGAACACTGTATGGCTCAAAATAAGGATTTATGTGATTCATCTAAAAAAACGAAATTAATTCGCTATGAAAAACTAAAAAATTTTGAAACGGGTTCATTACTGAATGAAAGGAAGAGTTTTCAAAAACAATATAGATATGATCTGTTAGCATATAAATTTATTAATTCTGAAAATAAGAAGTACTCTTCAATTTATGGATCACCATTAAACGTAAAAAAAAACCAAAAAGTTTTTTCAAATTTCCACAATAATTATATAAATAATTATATAGTAAAAGATTCTATTAAAGATATGGAAAAAAATATCGATAGAAAATATTTTTATTGTCGAATTATCAATTTTTCTCGTAGCAAGACAGGCAATCGAGACAATAAAGAAATTTTTTTTGATTGGATGGGAATGAATGAAGAAATACTAAATGGTCCCATATCAAATTATGAGCATTGGTTCTTCCCAGAATTATTAATACTTTATAATTTTTATAAAAATAAACCGTGGGTTATACCAATAAAGTTACTTCTTTTAGATTCTAATATAAAAGAAAATACTAAGAATGAAAAAAAATTTCTTGAATTAAAAAAACGAAATAAAAAGCCAAAAGAATCGGCGGACCAAGCAAATCTTGAATCCGCTCTTTCAAACCAAGAAAGAGATATTGAAGAAGATTCTACGGGTACATATGTTGAAGAAGATTCTATGGGTACATATGTTGAAGAGTATTCTACTGTTACAGATGTTCAAAAAGATTCTACAGGTGTTGATTCAGACATAAACCAAAACTATAAAAACTCGGAAATTGATTTCGCCCAAGACAAATTTTTGGTTTATCAATTTCGATGGGGGAATGATTTTGTAGATAAAAAAATAATTGAAAACATAAAAATATATTGTCTCCTGCTTAGAGTGAGAAATCCAAGAGAACTTGCTCTATTCTATATCAGGAAGAGACAATTGAATATGGATTTTCTGGTTAAAAACCGCACAATTTCAGAATTGATTAAAAGAGGAATTTTTATTCTTGAACCACTCCGTCTATCTATGCAAAATGATGGGCAATTTATTGTGTATCAAACCATTAGTATTTCATTGGTTCATAAAAGTAAACACCAAATAAATAAAAAATATCGACAAAAAAAATATATTGATAAGAATTTTGATGAAAGCATTACAAAAAATAAAAAAATGACTCGAAATAGCGATAAAAATTATTATGATTTACTTGTTCCTGAAAATATTTTATCACCTAGACTTCGGAGAGAATTTAGAATTATAATTTGTTTAAATTCTAGGAAGAGAGATGATAAGCATAATAATTCAGCGTTTGGGAATCGGAAGAAAGTAAACAGCCCAATTTTGGATAAAAACACAAGATATAAAAAAAAACTTATGAAATTAAAGTTATTTCTTTGGCCCAATTATCGATTAGAAGATTTAGCTTCTATGAATCGGTATTGGTTTAATACCAATAATGGCAGTCGTTTCAGTATGTTAGGAATACATATCTATCTGCAACCGACAACGAATTACAATTACAAGGCCATTTGTTGCTGGGAGTCCCTTTTTAAGTATATTTTGTGGATAAAAAGCGAACTTTTATGATACATGTTCAAATATAATTTTAAATAAAATAAAAATAGGATTTATTCCATTTGATTAAATCAAATCCGAAATTGTTAACGAAATTAGGATTCTTGTATAGACTAAATTAAAACGAGTGACATTATTATTACTGATCAATAAAGATATCTATCAATAAAAAAAAAATATTTTAAAATAAAAAAATAGGGGAGGTTTTAATTTTATGGTAAAAAACTCATTCATTTCGGTTATTTCACAAAAAGAAAAAGAAGAAAACAGAGGATCTGTTGAATTTCAAATATTTCGTTTCACGAATAGGATACGAAGACTTACTTCACATTTAAAATTACACAAAAAAGACTATTTATCTCAGATAGGCCTTCGTAAACTTCTGGGAAAACGTGAACGACTGCTGTCTTATTTGTCAAAGAAAAATAGAATGGGTTATAAAGAATTAATTAATCGCTTGGATATTCGGGAGTCAAAAACTCGTTAATTTTAGGGGGCGTTTTTAATTATTTGATTTATTATATCTTGAATTTTAATGAACTTTTTTTCGTTTTCAGCAATTCATGAAAGAATGAATCAAGGAAAAAACTATGAATATACCAGTTACAAGAAAAGACCTCATGATAGTCAATATGGGCCCCCAACATCCATCAATGCATGGTGTTCTTCGACTTATCATTACTCTAGATGGTGAAGATGTTATTGACTGTGAACCAATATTGGGCTATTTACACCGAGGGATGGAAAAAATTGCAGAAAACCGAACAACGATCCAATATTTGCCTTATGTAACACGTTGGGATTATTTAGCTACTATGTTCACAGAAGCAATAACTGTAAATGGCCCGGAAAAGTTGGGAAATATTCAAGTACCTAAGAGAGCCAGTTATATCCGAATAATTATGTTGGAGTTGAGCCGTATAGCTTCTCATTTGTTATGGCTGGGTCCTTTTATGGCGGATATTGGTGCCCAGACTCCCTTTTTCTATATTTTCAGAGAAAGGGAATTAGTATATGATCTATTCGAAGCTGCCACTGGTATGAGAATGATGCATAATTATTTTCGGATCGGAGGAGTAGCAGCCGACCTACCTCATGGCTGGATAGATAAATGTTTGGATTTCTGCGATTATTTTTTAACAAGGGTTGCTGAATATCAACAGCTTATTACACGAAATCCTATTTTTGTAGAACGAGTCGAGGGGGTAGGGGTTATTGGTAGCGAGGAAGTAATAAATTGGGGTTTATCGGGACCAATGTTGCGAGCGTCCGGAATCCAATGGGATCTTCGTAAAGTTGATCATTATGAGTGTTACGACGAATTTGATTGGGAAGTACAATGGCAAAAAGAAGGAGATTCATTGGCTCGTTATTTAGTCCGAATTGGCGAAATGATAGAATCCATAAAAATTATTCAACAGGCTCTGGAAGGAATTCCGGGGGGACCCTATGAGAATTTAGAAATCCGATACTTTGATCGAGAAAGGAATCCAGAATGGAATGATTTTGAATATCGCTTTATTAGTAAAAAACCTTCTCCGACATTTGAATTGCCGAAACAAGAGCTTTATGTGAGAGTCGAAGCCCCAAAGGGAGAGTTGGGGATTTTTCTGATAGGTGATCGGAGTGGTTGTCCTTGGAGATGGAAAATTCGCCCTCCAGGTTTTATCAATTTGCAAATTCTTCCGCAGTTAGTTAAAAGAATGAAATTGGCTGATATTATGACAATACTCGGTAGTATAGATATCATTATGGGAGAAGTTGATCGTTGAAATGATAATTGATACACTAGATACACTAGAAGTACAAGATATCGATTCTTTTTCTAGATTGGAAGTTTTAAAAGAGGTTTATGGAATTATATGGTTACTTATTCCTATTTTGACTCTTGTATTGGGAATCACAATAGGCGTGTTGGTAATTGTATGGTTAGAAAGAGAAATATCCGCAGGAATACAACAACGTATTGGACCTGAATATGCGGGCCCTTTGGGAGTTCTTCAAGCTCTAGCAGATGGGACAAAACTTCTTTTCAAAGAAAATATTTTTCCATCTAGAGGGGATACTCGTTTATTCAGTATCGGTCCATCTATAGCAGTTATATCAATTTTAGTAAGCTATTTAGTAGTTCCTCTTGGTTATCATCTTGTTTTAGCGGATCTCAATATCGGTATTTTTTTATGGATTGCCATTTCAAGTATTGCTCCCATTGGACTTCTTATGTCAGGATACGGGTCAAATAATAAATATTCCTTTTTAGGCGGTCTACGAGCTGCTGCTCAATCCATTAGTTATGAAATACCATTAACTTTATGTGTGTTATCAATATCTCTACGTGCGATTCGTTGATACATATACATAAAATTTTATCTATTCCTTCCTTTTTAGGAAGAAAGGGATGAGATGAATTGATTATATATCTTAATTTTTTTTTTTATTAATTATTTGGATTGAAGAGTTAAATCAAATAGTTATATGAGTGAAAGAAAACAGCCTATATCTTATATATACTATATAAATTCGCAGTAAAAATATTGAGTCTCATTTTCCATGTATAAGAGTTAATTAAAGAGTTAAACGGAAATAAATATAAAGATAAAAGACCGTTTCCCCAAAAATAGGTTGAGTGTTCAGCCGTACTTGAAGCGGGCTCAAAAGATCAACCGTATTGCGTTTTCACTAGCGTTTGTATGTATTAACATACACGTATTATCATAACGGGGGGTTGAACAAAAACGAGTGGATGGTTAGAAACACCAAGATATGGAATGGGTTAGTAATGGAAATGGATATTATTTAAATTATTCAAAAGGAAATTTTTAGATAATATCCAAATAAAGAAGACTTATTGGGGCTTAAAGTTGGTAGAAATGATTAGGCAGTACTCCCCAAAGCACGATTCCAATCCAGAATATGCTCCTATCCACCGATTAAATATGTAACTATTGGAAACGAAAAAATCCTTTACTTTAGTTTGTAAGACCCCTTTCTCTTAGAAATAGAAAGAAGAATAGGAACGAAAAAAAGGGGGCGGGAATAAACTCAACTACAAAAAAAATATATTTTTTATTTCCATAACTCATATATTACATATTACATAATTTGTATACATATTACATAATTTGTATCATAATTCATGAATTAATATGAAAATTAATATGAAATTGTTTTTCGTAAGTGAAAGCGGCGGGTTTTTTATTATTGTTACAAGAAGTATTTTATTGACAAATAAAGTTATTACTCAACAACGAAGAATTAAAATTATTAAAGAAAGGGTGAGATCAATTCAGAAGTACGTTGTTGTTTTTTTTCTTATTATTTTATTTTTTAATAATTAAAATAATAATTGTATAAAAATAATAATTATAACAGACAGAATTAAATTGGTCTAATTTTGAGCCGTTCAATAAAATTGGACCTTATCCGTTCTACAAACATATCAAGATAAAATAAGACTTACTCGGTCCTTAAATTTATTTCAGGCCTTCAAGGAGCCGTATGAGGTGAAAATCTCATGTACGGTTCTGTAATAGCGATGATAACAGTGATGGTATCATCGACTATAATTATCTAATAGTTCAAGTACAATTGATATAGTTGAAGCGCAATCAAAATATGGTTTTGGGGGGTGGAATTTGTGGCGTCAGCCTATAGGGTTTATAATTTTTATCATTTCTTCCCTAGCAGAATGTGAGAGATTACCTTTTGATTTACCAGAAGCAGAAGAAGAATTAGTAGCAGGTTATCAAACCGAATACTCGGGTATCAAATTTGGTTTATTTTATGTTGCTTCCTATCTAAACCTCTTAGTTTCTTCATTATTTGTAACAGTTCTTTACTTGGGAGGTTGGAATATCCCTATTCCGGATATATATGTTTCTAAGATTTTTGAAATAAATAAAACGAGTGTAATCTTTGGAGCAACAATTAGTATCTTTATTACATTAGCTAAAACCTATTTTTTATTGTTCATTACTATAACAACAAGATGGACTTTGCCGAGGCTAAGAATGGACCAACTATTAAATCTTGGCTGGAAATTTCTTTTACCTATTTCTCTCGGTAATCTATTATTAACAACTTCGTCTCAACTTTTTTCGCTGTAAAGGAATATTTTATATTCCTAATTTGTTTCAAACAAGAGAAATAAACAAATAAAAAACCATTCATATATATTCACGATATGTTTTCTATGGTAACTGGATTCATGAATTATGGTCAACAAACAGTACGCGCTGCAAGGTACATTGGTCAAAGTTTCATGATTACTTTATCACACGCAAATCGTTTACCCGTAACTATTCAATATCCTTATGAAAAATTAATAACCGCGGAACGTTTCCGTGGTCGAATTCATTTTGAATTCGATAAATGTATTGCTTGTGAAGTATGTGTTCGTGTATGTCCTATAGATCTACCCGTTGTTGATTGGAACTTGGAAACAGATATTCGGAAGAAACGGTTACTTAATTATAGTATTGATTTCGGAATCTGTATATTTTGTGGTAATTGTGTTGAGTATTGCCCAACAAATTGTTTATCAATGACTGAAGAATATGAACTTTCGACTTATGATCGTCACGAATTAAATTATAATCAAATTTCTTTGGGTCGTTTACCAATGTCAGTAATTGAGGATTATACAATTCGAACAATTTTAAATTCGCCTCAAATTAAAAAAAGTAAATCTCTTGATTAAATAATACTTTCCAATTACTTTAATGGTACCAAAGTTACATTTTGATCTAATTTTAAATTAAGGTTTCCTTAAATTTAATTTTATTTGGTCAATAACAAAAAATTTCAACTATTGGATTGGTTAGTAAGAATCGGGTCGAAGTTTGGATTGAAAAGATATTAATTAAAATAGCTGTATATATTGGGGTTTGAAAATATAGAATTTAAAATTATAACTACTTTTTTCGATAAATAATCAAATGAGCCCAAAAATTGTACCTACATTTATTCACATCCCTTAGAATTTAATATAATTTAATTAGGAATTTCGCAAAAATTATAAAAAAAAAAATTTATGGTCGGGTCTCAATAAGGTCATGAAAAAAATTTTTATTTATTTATCTTTTATTTTACATATAATGGATTTGCCTGGACCAATACATGATTTTCTTTTAGTATTTCTGGGGTCTGGTCTTATACTAGGGGGTATAGGTGTGGTATTATTTACCAACCCCATTTATTCAGCCTTTTCGTTGGGGCTGGTTCTTATTTGTATATCTTTATTCTATATTCTATTAAACTCATATTTTGTAGCTGCTGCACAACTTCTTATTTACGTGGGAGCTATAAATGTTTTAATAGTATTTGCTGTGATGTTCATGAATGGTTCAGAATATTACAAAGAGTTTAATCTTTGGGCCATTGGAGATGGGGCTACTTTGTCCATTTGTACAAGTATTTTTGTTTTACTAATGATTACTATTACAGATACGTCATGGTACGGGATTATTTGGACTACAAGATCAAATCAGATTATAGAGCAAGATTTGATAAGTAATAGTCAACAAATTGGAATTCATTTATCAACAGATTTTTTTCTGCCATTTGAATTCATTTCAATAATTCTTTTAATTGGTTTGATAGGTGCAATTGCCGTGGCGCGCCAGTAATAAATATATAAAATTCGCAACATTAACACAAATTAAACTCTCTTCTGTGTTATTATAGTTTTTCTCTTCCATTTTAACATTTTTTATGTCTAAAATCGAAAATATAAATTATTTTATTCAATCTATTACTAATACAATATATTCCTTTGTTCCGCACTTTATATTCTAATCAATTGAATCTCTTGCATTGTTGTTGAGTTCATATTGAAACGAATAAAAATTGATACGGAGTTAGTCAATGATGCTCGAATATGTACTTGTTTTGAGTGCCTACTTATTTTCTCTCGGTATTTATGGATTGATCACGAGCCGAAATATGGTTAGAGCTCTTATGTGTCTTGAACTTATACTGAATGCCGTTAATATAAATTTCGTAACATTTTCTGATTTTTTTGATAGTCGCCAATTAAAAGGAAATATTTTCTCAATTTTTGTTATAGCTATTGCAGCCGCTGAAGCAGCTATTGGACCGGCTATTATTTCGTCAATTTATCGTAACAGAAAATCAATTCGTATCAATCAATCGAATTTGTTGAATAAGTAGTATTAATCATATAAATTGGAATATTAAAAAATTTCAATTAAACCACTATACCTTAAACATATGACCATACATGTTTTCGAAAATGTAAGAAATCAAAGTATCTTGGCTATATCGCATGAGTCGATGAAGAAGTAGATTTCTTAAAAATTTCTGGTAAATTATTGATTCATCTGGTGTCTAAATATATGATTCATTTACAAAGTTACTAGATCGAAAATTTATGACGTTAAAAAATTTATAGATACAATGTCACATTCAGTAAAGATTTATGATACGTGTATAGGGTGTACTCAATGTGTGCGAGCCTGCCCAACCGATGTATTAGAAATGATACCTTGGGACGGATGTAAGGCTAAGCAAATCGCTTCCGCTCCAAGAACCGAAGATTGTGTTGGTTGTAAGAGATGTGAATCCGCCTGTCCAACAGATTTCTTGAGCGTTCGTGTTTATTTATGGAATGAAACCACTCGAAGTATGGGTCTAGCTTATTAATACTTTCCAGAAAACCCTACTCGAATACATTTGATTTTTTACCCTTACCGACAAAAACCCGCGCTCAAAATATATATTTCGAGCACGGGTTTTTCTGGTCCAAGTTTATTTTGTTTTTACCATGAATAATTTTCCTTGGTTAACGCTAATTGTAGTTTTTCCAATATCCGCGGGTTCCTTAATTTTATTTCTTCCTCATAGAGGAAATAAGGTAATTAGGTGGTATACTATATTTATATGCATAACGGAACTCCTTCTAACAACTTATGCATTCAGTTATCATTTCCAATTGGATGATCCATTAATGCAATTAACAGAGAATTATAACTGGATCCATTTTTTTTATTTTTACTGGCGATTGGGAATAGATGGGATTTCTATAGGACCGGTTTTACTGACAGGATTTATCACAACTTTAGCTACTTTAGCGGCTTGGCCCGTCACTCGAGATTCCCGACTATTCCATTTCCTAATGTTAGCAATGTATAGCGGTCAAATAGGCCCATTTTCTTCTCAAGACCTTTTACTTTTTTTTATCATGTGGGAGTTGGAATTAATTCCAGTTTATCTACTTCTATCCATGTGGGGGGGGAGGAAACGTTTGTATTCAGCTACAAAATTTATTTTATACACTGCCGGAGGTTCTGTTTTTTTATTAATGGGAGTTCTAGGTATTGGGTTATATGGTTCCAATGAACCAACATTAAATTTTGAAACATTGGCTAATCAATCGTATCCTGTAGCGCTGGAAATAATCTTCTATATTGGATTTCTTATTGCTTTTGCTGTCAAATCACCGATCATACCCTTACACACATGGTTACCAGACACCCATGGAGAAGCCCACTATAGTACTTGTATGCTTTTAGCCGGAATTTTATTAAAAATGGGAGCGTATGGATTGGTTCGAATCAATATGGAATTATTACCCCACGCCCATTCTATAGTTTCTCCTTGGCTGATGATAATAGGCACGATTCAAATAATTTATGCAGCTTCAACATCTCTCGGTCAGCGTAATTTAAAAAAACGAATAGCTTATTCCTCTGTATCGCATATGGGTTTCATAATTATAGGAATTGGTTCTCTAAGCGATACAGGACTTAACGGGTCCATTTTACAAATAATTTCTCACGGATTTATTGGTGCTGCGCTTTTTTTCTTGGCCGGAACGAGTTATGATAGAATACGACTTGTTTATCTCGACGAAATGGGTGGAATGGCTATTGCAATTCCAAAAATATTCACGACTTTCAGCATCTTTTCAATGGCTTCGCTTGCATTACCGGGCATGAGTGGTTTTGTTGCCGAATTGATAGTTTTTTTTGGAATCCTTACTAGCCAAAAATATCTTTTAATGACAAAAATATTCATTACTTTTATAATGGCAATCGGCATGATATTAACTCCTATTTATTCATTATCTATGTTACGCCAGATGTTCTACGGATACAAGCTTTTTAATAATGCCCCAAACTCTTATTTTTTTGATTCTGGTCCGCGAGAGTTATTTGTTTCGACTTCTATACTTTTGCCTGTAATAGGTATTGGTATTTATCCCGATTTCGTTTTCGCATTATCAGTTGACAAGGTAGAAGCTATTCTATCGAATTTTTTTTTAGACAGGTTTAGTCAATAAAGCAAAATCTAATAATCCTGGGATTTTTAAAACCATTTGTTATCCAATAAAAAATAAGTATTTATTTTTCTGCTTGAAAGTTAAATAAAAAATTTGGAATTGTATTATAAATATATAACTAGATATGGTTGACATTTTCGAGAACCATTTGAATTCAGTAATGTAAATAGAATGATTCAAATGGTTCTTGATGGTTTACATGAGGTTTTCATAGATCTACACGTATCCTGTCATATAGTTAAGTAAGTACTCAATTAGATGGTAATGTAAACGAACCATAACTATGCAATCCTATTCCTAATAGATTAACGCCAAAATAGCATATCCAAATGATAAGAAAACCGATTGAGGCCACAATCGCAGAATTTACACTTTCAAAATTTTTATTTGTTCGAATATGTAAATAAATCGCAAATATGGTCCAAGTAATAAATGCCCAAGTTTCTTTTGGATCCCAATTCCAATAAGCTCCCCATGCTTCATTAGCCCAGACTGCCCCCGAAAGAATACCAATGGTTAAAAAAATAAACCCTAAACTAATAATACGATAACTCCAATTATCCAATTGTTGAATTAATTGATACCGGTAATAATTCTGAGAAGAAATCACATAAGTGTTTTGTACGACATTGTTTATTTCATTCGCGTATTGAATCTCAGCAAAGTAAAATGACTCATTTAATAAATTATTGTTTTTACTAAAAACCTTTATTAATTTTCGAAATGTAATGACTAGAAGGGCTAGGGATAATAATGATCCACACAAAAGAGCTGCATAGCCCAATACCATCATACTTACGTGCATCATTAACCAATGGGATTGTAGCGCGGGTACTAATATTGAAGAGTGGTGCATTTCTGTTAAAAGACCCGAAGTCGCAAAACTTTGGGTAAAAATAACACTTGGCGCGGTTATTGCGTTTAAATGGTTTTTTTTTTTTTTTAAATACGGAATCATATGAATAATGAAAAAACTCCACGAAAGAAAAATTAATGATTCATACAAATCGCTTAATGGTAAATGTCCTAAAAAAAACCAACGGGTAACTAATAATCCTGTTATGCAAAAAAAAGTAGCTATCATTCCCTTTTCGGATGAATCATATAGTCCTACGATTTCATCAACTAATAACGTTATTAAATGAATTATAATTACAATTGAAATGATCGAAAAGGATATATGAGTTAATATACGCTCTAAAGTTGAAAATATCATAAAAATTATTAAAAAGAAAAATAAGGGTTCCTTTAATTATTAATTATAGGAATTATAGATTATAGGAATTAAAACAGGAATTAAATTCATTACTCTTTTATAAAATGCCATGCCGCTACTCGGATTCGAACCGAGATGCTCTAGCACTGCTTCCTAAGAGCAGCGTGTCTACCGATTTCACCATAGCGGCTTATTCGAAATAATAATAACCTATTTTAATTCAATCGTCGAGATTGAGGAAGTTAATTCAATCTTTTTTTTAGGCAACATTAAAATTCATCAATAAAATTTTGTTTCAAAATTAAGGATTTAAACGTTTACATTAATAATATTTATTATTCTTAATTATCATTTTTTTTTTTATTTATTTATTTAAAATTTTCGGGTATCCTCGGTATACTTTTTTTTTTACTTAACTAACAACGGGGTTTTTCATTTAATAGTTTATTACCTTAAGTATTCACTATGTCAAATAGAATATATTGAAGTAGATAAAATACAAAATATTTTGTATTTTATTTCTATTTTCGTCCTATTACATTCTTACATGTAATAAAATACATCGAAAGGTTTAATAACCCAATGCCCGTCCTGCTTACTAAAAAAATTTTAATAATTTTTCTATATGTGTTAATTAAAAATTAAATTGGAAAAGTTCGAAGAAAAAAGAGTACACTTAATTTTAATTTTTAAATTTGAATGAACCTAGTAGTTAATTTATTAAAGTATACAAAATAACGAATTTTGTAAAAGCCTTTTATGGGCCCCTTTATTTTTATTTTCCATAAATTTTCCGGAAAATAAAGAGGGGAATATCATAGTATTTCCTACAAATAGCTTTTTTGTAATGGAAGACAATCAATTTAGTTATAAAAAAAATTCCTTAATGAAATGATTCGGAATAACTGAACTAAACCGCAACAAAGACGTTTTGTTTTATGGGAAATTAGGTTTTATTAGTCAAGTTATGGGCTTTATCATGCATATAAAAGACTCTTTTTGTTGTCATTATTTATCCTTTCGAGATATAAATAAATTATTGTAATACGTAATAATTAGACCTAAAATTAAATTTTTAATTTTTTATCTTCATAAAATTTTATTTAAAATTAACAATTCAAGATTACTAAAAAAATCAAGATTACTAAAAAAAAAAATACATAATACATATTTATTTTTAATTCAAACCTTGTTCATATAATTTGAACAAACCTAACCCCTTCATTTGAAATATTTGAAGTTGTTTCGAAAGATTACGAATAATTAAAGCTAAAAAATTTTATTTAAGTTTTATTTTATATATCTTAATTTTTTTTTTATTAATCGACCTCTTTCAAAAGAAAAGAAATAAGAAATGGTGAATCAGAAACAATTAATTAAGATAATTTAAGATATTTTTTTTTTTTTATTTTTTTATGGAATATACATATCAATATTCATGGATCATACCTTTTATTCCACTTCCAGTTCCTATGTTAATAGGAACAGGACTTATAATTTTTCCAACGGTAACCAAAAATCTTCGCCGTATGTGGGCTTTTACTAGTGTTTTCTTATTAAGTATAGTTATGGTTTTTTCAGCCCATTTATTTATTCAGCAAATAAATAATAATTCTGTATATCAATATGTATGGTCTTGGACCATCAATAATGATTTTTCTTTAGAGTTTGGCTCCTTGGTCGATCCACTTACTTCGATTATGTCAATATTAATCACTAGTGTTGGGATTATGGTTCTTATTTATAGTGACAATTATATGTCTCATGATCAGGGATATGTCCGATTTTTTGCTTATATGAGTTTTTCTAATACGTCCATGTTGGGATTAGTTACTAGTTCGAATTTAATACAAATTTATTTTTTTTGGGAATTAGTTGGAATGTGTTCTTATTTATTAATAGGTTTTTGGTTCACACGACCCAGTGCGGCGAATGCTTGTCAAAAAGCTTTTGTAACTAATCGTATCGGGGATTTTGGTTTATTATTAGGAATTTTAGGTTTGTATTGGATAACAGGAAGTTTTGAATTTCGGGATTTGTTTAAAATATTGAATAACTTAATTTACAATAATGAAGTTAATCTTTTATTTGTTACTTTATGTGCTTTACTATTATTTGCCGGCGCAGTTGCTAAATCCGCCCAATTTCCCCTTCATATCTGGCTACCTGATGCCATGGAAGGGCCTACCCCTATTTCGGCTCTTATACATGCTGCTACGATGGTAGCAGCAGGAATTTTTCTTGTAGCTCGCCTTCTTCCTCTTTTCATAGGTATACCTTACATATTAAATATAATCTCTTTGGTAGGTATAATAACATTATTTTTAGGAGCTACTTTAGCTCTTGCTCAAAAAGATATTAAAAGAGGTTTAGCTTATTCTACAATGTCTCAATTGGGTTATATGATGTTAGCTTTAGGTATGGGTTCCTATCAAGCTGCTTTATTTCATTTGATTACTCACGCTTATTCGAAAGCATTGTTGTTCTTAGGATCTGGATCGATTATTCATTCGATGGAAACTATTGTTGGATATTCTCCAGAAAAAAGTCAGAATATTGTTATTATGGGCGGTTTAAGAAAACATGTACCAATTACAAAAACTTCTTTTTTATTAGGTACACTTTCTCTTTGTGGTATTCCACCTCTTGCTTGTTTTTGGTCCAAAGATGAAATTCTTAATGATAGTTGGTTGTATTCACCAATTTTTGCAATAATTGCTTGTTCTACGGCAGGATTAACTGCCTTTTATATGTTTCGTATATATTTACTTACTTTTGAAGGACATTTAAACATTTATTTTCAAAATTACAGTGGCAAAAAAAACAGCTCGTTCTATTCTATGTCTCTATGGGGTAAAGATAAAGAAGGACAAAAAGTTATGAATATGAAAACAAACTTTCCTTTATTTGATTTATTAATGATGAAAAACAATGAAAGAGTTTATTTTTTAAACACATACCAAATTGATAGTAATGAAAATGGAAGAAACATGGTACAGCCTTTTACTTTTCTTAGTATTACTCAAATGAGTAATACTAAGAAAACTTTCTCATATCCTCATGAGTCGGACAATACTCTCTTATTTCCGATACTTGTATTAGTTTTATTTACGTTATTTGTTGGCGCTGTAGGAATTCCTTTCTTCAATCAGGAAAGCGTGGATTTAGGTATATTATCTAAATTGTTAACTCCGTCCATAAATCTTTTACATCAAAACCGAACCCATTCTGTGGATTGGTATGAATTTTTTACAAATGCGGTTTTTTCAATCAGTATAGCTTGTTTCGGAATAATTCTAGCATTTTTTTTCTATAAGCCTATTTATTGCTCTTTACAAAATTTTAATTTTTTTGTTAAAAGAATTTCTATATTATTTTATGCTCCAAAACTTGCATTTTATTTCGAGAGTAAAATAATAAATATTCTATATAATTGGTCATATCATCGTGGTTACATAGATCCTTTTTATGATATTTCCTTAAAAAATGGTATAAGAAGATTAGCTCAACTAAGTCGTTTTTTTGATAGAAGAGTAATTGATGCAATTACGAACGGACTAGGTATTGCGAGTTTTTTCCTAGCCGAAGGTATCAAATATGCTGGCAGTGCCGGCAATGGTCGAATTTCATTTTACCTTGGAGTTTACGTATTTTATTTTTTCCTTTTTTTTCTGATTACCTTTTGGTTATGCTCAATCCAATCATAACCAAAAGGTAATCAGAAAAAAAAGGAAAAAATAAAATACGTAAACCGTAAACTAAGTATGGTAAATCTGATCAGCTATAACTATTTCCAACAATAAAACAAAAATTTTTGGAATAAAATAAATATCTCTTTATTTTTTATATTCGAGGATTCGATTTTCCTCTCAAAACGACATTTATTTTACAAGTTATATTTCAGAATTTGAAAAAGTAAAAAAGTATAAGAATGTAATAGAGTAAGTGTCTTTAGAGTAAGTGTCTCTAGAGTAAGTGTCTCTATCAAGCATATTTTGATGCCACGCAGCGTGCTCGATATATGAATTTTTATCGTTTTTTTTTATTGTTTTATTGTTGGGAATAATTCTAACTGCATTGGATAAAAATTTTAAAATTTTGATTCTATGTTCTGAATCAATTCTTACTTGTTCGTGTTCCGGAGCTAAAAGCATTTTTTTAAAATTTAAACTTGATGCTGACTTTACAGTAAATTCATTGATTAAGTTAAACAAATAATAAATTTCGTTTGATAATGATTTTGTATGAAATGGGTTTAGTTTATGTTCAAATTC